TTTAAGTCCATGGCCAATACCCCAGTTGGTCCTATACATATGACCTGCAATTAGGAAAAGAATAGCAATAGCTAAATGATGGTGCGCAATATCGGTCAGCCATAGACCACCAGTTACTGGATCTAATCCTCCGCGAAAAGTCAGAAATTCTGCGTATTTGGACCAATTTAAGGTAAAAAAGGGGGTTGCTCCTTCGGCAAAACTAGGATAAAGTTGAGCCAAAAGGTCCCGATTCAAGATAAATTCATGAGGAAGTGGTATCTCTTTAGGATCAACTCCGGCGTCAAGAAATTGGTTAATTGGTAAAGATACATGGATTTGGTGTCCCGCCCAAGAAAGAGACCCAAGTCCTAATAATCCCGCTAAGTGGTGATTCAACATGGATTCTACATCTTGGAACCAGGCCAATTTGGGAGCGGCTTTGTGATAATGGAACCAACCAGCAAAAAGCATTAACGCTGCAAAAATCAATGCACCAATTGCAGTACAATAGAGTTGTAATTCACTAGTTATTCCAGATGCTCGCCAAAGCTGAAAAAAACCAGAGGTTATTTGGATTCCTCGGAAACCCCCGCCTACATCACCATTCAATATTTCTTGCCCTACTATAGGCCAAACTACCTGAGCACTGGGTCCAATGTGAGTAGGATCACTTAGCCATGCTTCATAATTGGAAAAACGCGCACCATGAAAGTACATGCCACTCAACCAAAGAAAGATAATGGAGAGTTGCCCGAAATGAGCACTAAAGACTTTTCGAGAGATCTCCTCCAAATCACCGGTATGACTGTCGAAATCATGAGCATCAGCATGTAGGTTCCAGATCCAAGTGGTAGTATCAGGGCCCTTAGCTAGTGTTCTTGAGAAATGGCCGGGTCTGGCCCATTCTTCAAAAGATGTTTTTACAGGATCCCTATCCACAACAATTTTTACTTCTGGTTCCGGCGAACGAATAATCATTAAGTCCTCCTCTTTCCGGACAAGACATACAAAGAGACCCGCCAACTGTCTTTTTAGTGAATCTTTGAAAGATAGATTTTGAAAGATAGATATTATGATTAGTTCTTTTCTTTACTATCTACCGTCCTTCTATTTTTTTTTTTTTAGTTATTCACTGGAGCAATTATTATATTGAAGTCAATCCGAGGCAAGTGTTCGGATCTATTATGACATAAGGATTAGGTGCCTAATGGACATTGTTTATCTTGAAAAACAAATATTTCCCGTCGTAATAAAACTAATATTTTGGAAATTCAAGAAACTTGTGTATTTTTTTTTAGGGTATAAGCTCCTATATACATCTACTTTCCTTGAGCATAATATAGGATTTTTTTTATTCACTTTATTACTTCTATTCTAGACCCTATCCCTATGGTTTATCCTTATGAAATATCAGATAAAATAGAAGGTAGAAGAAAGGGATATAATGAAATTCTTGATTTGAGGATCTTACGACCTAATTTATTTGATTAATGGATCAACAACCAAATCACCCATTTTATGAAAAAGAAGGAGCGTGGTCTTATTCAAATTCAAAGCGCTTCGTAATCTTCAACCAGTTCTGTGCTTCAATATAATTTCCCGGAGTAAGCGCTATAGCTTGTTTCCAATACTCAGCAGCTTGATCAAACCAAGCTTCCGCAATTTCCGAATCACCCTGTAGAATGGCCTGTTCTCCTCGGTCGGAATAGGTGGTTCCTTCCCTTAGAACCGTACTTGAGAGTTTCCTACCTCATACGGCTCATAAATTGCTATCTTAATTTCCTCTATCTTAAACTGAATTCGATTTCTCAAAAATCGATCCCATTTGTTTTTGGGTTAAGGAGAAGAAGTTAATTACCTAAGTTTCAAACCCTAATTTTTATCAATAATCAGTTTGATCTTTTTTCCCACCTTCAGAAGGATGAAGCATAGATAGATCTAGAGACTTCGTTCTAATTTTCTTAAAGGTAACTATCCCGGTTTCATATATGAAATCTCTATAGAATCCTTGAAAAAGACTTTTTTCCATAAGAAAGAAAAAAGAACTTACTATCTTTGGGATCTGATACTACACCGCTGCTTAATCCCTTAGTGGATCGGCTCTATTACATAAGCAGATTCCTAAATTTTGCCCCATATCATGGGATAAGTAAGCAGTTTTTTTAGTTGTATCGACCGAGTCGCTCACTAATTGATCTTTACGGTGCTTTCTCTATCAATTTAAGAACTTTATCCATAGAGTAGTAGTATAGGCTATACTTTCTTCCTTTTTTGATTCTCGTGAAGTGTCCTTCCTTCCTACAGCTGATAGGGAAAAATCGTTGTTTTTACGATCCCTATGTAGAAAGACTTTTTTTCTAGTATTTATTAGAAAATTAGATCCTCTCTTTTTTTCTTTCTATAGTGGAGATAGTCGCACGTAATGACAGATCACGGCCATATTATTAAAAGCTTGTGGTAAGAAGGGGTTTCGTTCTAGTGCCCGGAAATAATATTCCAAAGCCTTTGTATGCTCTCCATTGCTTGTGTGTATAAGGCCTATGTTATAGAGTATATAACTTCGATCATAGGGATCGATTTCTAGTCGCGTAGCTTCATAATAATTTTGCAAAGCTTCCGCATAATTTCCTTCGGATTGAGCCAACATCCGTTACGGTCGTTCATTCTATGAATCTCCGTTCCAAAACCGTACATGAGGTTTTCATCTCATACGGCTCCTCCCTTCTGTACATAGTACTAAGCGAAATAATCTCTAGAATCAAAATAGAATTAGTTCCCTCTCATTATGAATCGAAAGGGGCTGGTATTTTTCCAAGAAATCTCTAGCCAACCTTTCCGCAAGAGCTTTTTCTTAACACCAATGAATTCTATTAATGCTAGAAGAAAACGATAGCTCCAAGAATTTCTTTGTTCTCAACGCCCCCTATTTAGAGGAATTAGCCACTTCAACGATCTTTGATGGTTATAGGGGTATCCAAAGTACAAACCTGATGGTTGTTTGTTATCCCAACCATTCTTCCCAGCCCCGATACCGATCAGGAAAGGGCTAATTTCTAACAAAGTTTTTATCTTGTTGATTTCTTTCCTATTTCTAGGTGTAGTGCTTTTATCCCCTATGCTACCCACTGGTACTAATAGAGTAGGATTGTCCTGGCCTGTAATCCATAACCTATCCTGTAGGTGTAACCTTTCGCTCAATACTCAAATCCATAATTGAAGCATCTGAGGCCGCATCAATCGAGGATACACGACAGAAGGAATTGTTAGTTCACCTCACCTTCCCGAAGCGTGGGTTTGCTTTACTAATACTGTTCTCTCTATGTGAACCCCCTCTCTTTCTCGGAAGACTGGGGTGTAGGTAGGGATAAAAAAAAAGAGTCAAATCGCACCATCTCTATAATAAGTAAATGCCTTTTTTTCTCCTGAGGTTGTCGGAATTATTCGCAATAAAATATTGGCTACAATTGAGGAGGTCTTATCAATGAAATTTCCATTTGCGCGGGATCTAGGCATAATTCCCAACCCATTCCATATAGAATTGTTTTCATTCCTTCACAAAATAACATAAAAACAAACAAACACATTTGATTCTTATAAATAGAAATAGATTGATCCATATGCTCTAAATCCATATGCTTTAAATGGATAAGAGAGATATGAATTTTCTGCTCAGCTCAAATTGTAATTGTATCTTTTTCCTTCTGCTTGGACAAGAAGAGATATTAAATATTTGACTAATACTAGATTTCATTCCACTTTCCTATTTCTCAACAACAACTTCTCTCATCAGCTATTTCGTGTTTTCAAAGTCATTAATTTTCTCATACCCTATTTTGATTTCGATAGTATAGTGTAGCGTACCTTATACAAACAGAATTCTAAGGTTTCTTTATTTTATTATGCAATAAGAAGAATTCTTCCATTCTCTTTTTCTTTGGTTACGGGAAAACCCAAACTCCAACTTTTATAAGGAGCGCAATTCCTAGTAAAAAAATCCTAAGATCCTTCCACTTACATCAAAAGGATTTTTTCCAATTGAACTATGGAACCCCCGAGCAGTTGCGGTTGTACCTGTACTGCAGGAATAAGAAAACTCGCTATTCACTCAGTTTATTTTCCATAATAAGATTATGTAGGAGAGATGGCCGAGCGGTTGAAGGCGTAGCATTGGAACTGCTATGTAGACTTTTGTTTACCGAGGGTTCGAATCCCTCTCTTTCCGTTTTTCTTAATTCATCAACGTTAAGGATCACAATATATCAAATCAAATAACAATTTATTCCAGCAATAATATCTTATTTAATAGAAATTCTCTATAGAAAATTACTGCGGCATTTAAAATACACATAGAAAAAAAAAAAAAAATAAAAGATCCTAGGGTTAATCCATTTTTGCTAGTTGAGTGGGAAAATAGGAATTAGTAGTCTTAGGTCTATTTAGTTCGGGGAGAGGGTAAGGGGAAGAAAATTCTATGAACCTTCCCTTTTTGTGTTAAGTTCAAGTCTGACGAGAGTAATATTCTACAACTAACAACTCGTTTATTTTGAGACCGACCCACTTCCTATCTAGGATTTTATTTACTAGTCCTTTATATTCTAATGTGTCAATCGTCAAATGCTTTGGCAATTTCCCTGGGTCGGATGAAGCAATAAAATTTTTAACTAGACCTTTTGATCTTTGGTTATCTTTCGTAGTAATAATATCTCGGGGTTTGCAACGAAAACTTGGTATATTGACTATACGACCATTAACTAAAATATGTCTATGGTTTACTAATTGGCGGGCTCCAGGAATGGTTGAGGCCATACCCAATCGAAAAAGGATATTATCCAAACGCATTTCAAGTAATTGTAGTAAAACTTGGCCTGTTGACCTTTTTGCTTTTCCAGCGATATGTACATATCTAAGTAATTGTCGCTCTGTCAGACCATAATGAAAACGTAATTTCTGTTTTTCTTGAAGACGAATACGATATTGCTCCTTTTTCCCAGAATGGAATTTCTTTTTCAGATTACTTCCGGATTTAGGTGTTTTTCTAGTGAGTCCTGGTAAAGCTCCCAAACGGCGTATTTTTTTTAAACGAGGTCCTCGATAACGGGACATGAAGACTCCTTTTTTATTTTATTGAAATTTCATTTTACACAATTAATTTCATTGTATTTACATTAAAGAATACATCGAAATTTAAACTGAATTAAACTACAGGATAAATAGAGTAAAATCAACTAAAGTACCACAAAAAATGGAATTTCATCAAAATCTTTATTTTTTTTATATATATTATTTATTTTATGGTTTTGTATCTACCAAAATTGTAAGGTAGAAAACATAAAGGATCCTGGATTCTCCATTTAATTCGTAAAAAAAAAGAGATTCTTGTTCGTAGAATCTCGATAAAGAAAAAAAGCCGACTATCGGATTTGAACCGATGACCCTCGCATTACAAATGCGATGCTCTAACCTCTGAGCTAAGTGGGCTTACATAGCAGAAATAGTGTAACAAATAGAAATAGGTATAGTATAGGAAATCCATAAAATCTCAGATCTTAGTATTAATCTTAGCTATTAACTAGTTCTAAATTTACAGTTCTACTTCATTTTTCTATTTTCTATATAGAATTTATTCCAATTTCTATAATGGAATTGAATTCAAAATATTTTCAATTTGATATGGCTCGGACGAATAATCTAATACATAGAAAAGAATAATATATATAGGAAAGATATAATAAAGAGAAAATACAAATTTATTGGCCTTTTCCTTCGGAGATTATCTACTTTTTTTTAAAGATCTTTTTTATTTATTAATAATTGGAGAATTCCTATTTCACTAAGGAGAACGTAGAGTCATAGCAAATAAAATTGCTAATTCTGATTAGCAAAAAATTAATATTAAGCGTTATAGTATGATTTTGAATACTCTAAAAAAATAATAAAGGAGGTGGGGTAGAGAAAAACTTTTGGATATATTGATTCGGATTGAATTGCAAATACATCAACGATACAATCAATTCAATTCTGAATTGCAATAAGCAAGCGGGGTCTCTCAAATAGAGTCGAACTGCTAGACTACGTCGAGTGATGAATTCAATGATAAAAAAAAACTATGGATGAAATTACACAAGGAATCTTTGTCTCAAAGAAGAGGAAAATGGGGATATGGCGAAATCGGTAGACGCTACGGACTTGATTGTATTGAGCTTTGGTATGGAAACCTACTAAGTGGTAACTTCCAAATTCAGAGAAACCCTGGAATTAAAAAAGGGCAATCCTGAGCCAAATCCGTGTTTTGAGAAAACAAGGGGGTTCTCGAACTAGAATACAAAGGAAAAGGATAGGTGCAGAGACTCAATGGAAGCTGTTCTAACGAATCGAGTTAATTACGTTGTGTTGTTAGTGGAATTCCTTCCAAATTCGAGAAAGAAGGGTTTTATACATCTAATAAGCACATATAGATACTGACATAGCAAACGATTAATCACAGAACCTATATTATAATATAGATTCTTTATTCTTTTTTAAAATGAAATTTGAAATAGAAATGATTATTAAATAAATAAAAAATTCAGAATTTTTTTTAGAATTATTGTGAATCCATTCCAATGGAATATTTAGTAATCAAATCTTTCAATTCAAAGTTTTGAGGTCTTTAAAAAAGTGGATTAATCGGACGAGGACAAAGAGAGAGTCCCATTCTACATGTCAATACTGACAATAATGAAATTTCTAGTAAAAGGAAAATCCGTCGACTTTATAAGTCGTGAGGGTTCAAGTCCCTCTATCCCCAAACCCTACTTTATTCCCTAACTTATAGTATTTATCCTCTTTTTTTCTTTTTATCAATGGGTTTAAGATTCATTATCTTTCTCATTCTCCTCTTTCACAAAGGAGTGCGAAGAGAACTCAATGGATCTTATCCTAGAATATAATATATTTCTTTTTTATTAGAGTATCGGGAAGGAATCCCGATTATTCACTCTATTTTTCACTATTATTAAGTAAGCCATGTACAATGCATAGGGCTACCCTTCCCCATTTTCCAATTTCGAATTTAAAATACTTTATTTAATTGATTTTTTAGTCCCTTTAATTGACATAGATACAAATCCTCTACTAGGATGATGCACAAGAAAAGGTCAGGATAGCTCAGTTGGTAGAGCAGAGGACTGAAAATCCTCGTGTCACCAGTTCAAATCTGGTTCCTGGCAGAGAAAAAAAGATCTACCAAATAGGTTACAAATACCTCGACATGGATTGGGATACAATACATATTCATTAATAATATAAATTGAGTATGATTTATTCATCTAAGTGTATAAGTTTATAATAAAGAAAATAAAGAAGTACTTCTTTTTAGAAAAGTAAAAAATGGATCTTTTCTTTATTGTACAGAAGGAGGTGAGATTAGGCTCCCCTTTATTATTTTTTTTTCATTTCTTAATTTTATATTCTGCTATTCCGACGAATCTTTTTTTAGTCTTGCTTATCTTAATCTTACTTTCCTAGTTGTGCTAAGTC